GCTAGCGTAGCTTAATGCAAAGCATAACACTGAAGATGTTAAGATGAGCCCTAAAAAGCTCCGCATGCACAAAGGCATGGTCCTGACCTTATTATCAGCTTTAACCCGACTTACACATGCAAGTATCCGCACCCCCGTGAGTATGCCCACAATCCCCCGCCCGGGGACAAGGAGCGGGCATCAGGCACAAACTTTTAGCCCAAGACGCCTAGCCAAGCCACACCCCCAAGGGAATTCAGCAGTGATAAACATTGAGCCATGAGTGAAAACTCGACTCAGTCAGGGTTAACAGGGCCGGTAAAACTCGTGCCAGCCACCGCGGTTAAACGAGAGGCCCTAGTTGATAATATTACGGCGTAAAGGGTGGTTAAGGAGAGTAAAATGAATAAAGCCGAATGGCCCCTTGGCCGTCATACGCTTCTAGGTGTCCGAAGCCCAATCAAACGAAAGTAGCTTTAATAAAATTCACCCGACCCCACGAAAGCTGAGAAACAAACTGGGATTAGATACCCCACTATGCTCAGCCATAAACCCAGACATTCTACTACAATCAAATGTCCGCCAGGGTACTACGAGCATTAGCTTAAAACCCAAAGGACCTGACGGTGCCTTAGACCCCCCTAGAGGAGCCTGTTCTAGAACCGATAACCCCCGTTAAACCTCACCACTTCTAGCCATCCCAGCCTATATACCGCCGTCGCCAGCTTACCCTGTGAAGGTAATAAAAGTAAGCAAAATGGGCATAGCCCAAAACGTCAGGTCGAGGTGTAGCGCACGGAGTGGAAAGAAATGGGCTACATTTTCTATTATTTAGAACACTACGAATATGCAACATGAAATAGTGCTTGAAGGAGGATTTAGAAGTAAAAAGGAAACAGAGTGTCCTTTTGAACCCGGCTCTAAGGCGCGTACACACCGCCCGTCACTCTCCCCTGTCAACACGCAACAAAGATATATAACACCAAAGCACTGACAAGGGGAGGCAAGTCGTAACATGGTAAGTGTACCGGAAGGTGCACTTGGATTAAACCCAGGGCGTGGCTGAGTTAGTTAAGCATCTCACTTACACCGAGAAGACATCCATGCAAATTGGATCACCCTGAGCCAAACAGCTAGCTTAACTATTAATTTAAACCAGCAATATTTATAGTAAAACATAGATTAACACCAAAAATTAAACCATTTTTTTACCTTAGTATGGGAGACAGAAAAGGTTCAACCTAAAGCAATAGAAAAAGTACCGCAAGGGAAAGCTGAAAGAGAAATGAAATAATCCATATAAGCACTAAAAAACAAAGATTAAATCTTGTACCTTTTGCATCATGATTTAGCCAGTACCCCCAAGCAAAGAGACCTTCAGTTTGAAACCCCGAAACCAGGTGAGCTACCCCGAGACAGCCTATATAACTTAGGGCTAACCCGTCTCTGTGGCAAAAGAGTGGGAAGAGCTCCGGGTAGAAGTGACAGACCTACCGAACCTGGTGATAGCTGGTTGCCTGAGAAATGGATAGAAGTTCAGCCTCATATAACCCCAAACCAAAAACATTTACCTCTAAGGCCATCTGTAGGGAAACATATAAGAGTTAGTTAAAGGGGGTACAGCCCCTTTAACAAAGGATACAACCTTAGCAGAAGGATAAAGATCACAATACTTAAAACAAGCTGTTCCAGTGGGCCTAAAAGCAGCCATCTAATTAGAAAGCGTTAAAGCTCAGACAGACCAAAGTTTATTATACTGATAAAAAATCTTATTCCTCTAGTAATATCAGGCTATTCCATGCCCCCATGGAAGAAATTATGCTAAAATGAGTAACAAGAAGATACGCTCTTCTCCTCAACACAAGTGTAAACCAGATCGGACAAACCACTGGAAATTAACGAACCCAACCAAAGAGGGCAATGTGATAAATAAAAAAACCAAGAAAACCCCACAACCAACTATCGTTAACCCCACACTGGAGTGTTACTACAAAGGAAAGACTAAAAGAAAGGGAAGGAACTCGGCAAACACAAGCCTCGCCTGTTTACCAAAAACATCGCCTCCTGCAACTAGATTAAGTATAGGAGGTCCAGCCTGCCCAGTGACTTCGAGTTCAACGGCCGCGGTATTTTGACCGTGCAAAGGTAGCGCAATCACTTGTCTTTTAAATAGAGACCTGTATGAATGGCCAAACGAGGGCTTAACTGTCTCCCCCTTCCAGTCAGTGAAATTGATCTATCCGTGCAGAAGCGGGTATAATACTACAAGACGAGAAGACCCTTTGGAGCTTAAGGTACAAACTTAACCACGTCAAACAACTCAATAAAAAGCAAAAACTTAGTGGAACCTAAGATTTTACCTTCGGTTGGGGCGACCGCGGAGGAAAGACTAGCCTCCGAGTGGAATGGGTTATAAGCCTAAAACCAAGAGAAACACCTCTAAGCCGCAGAATATCTGACCAATAATGATCCGGCCTCACAGCCGATCAACGAACCAAGTTACCCTAGGGATAACAGCGCAATCCTCTCCCAGAGTCCATATCGACGAGGGGGTTTACGACCTCGATGTTGGATCAGGACATCCTAATGGTGCAGCCGCTATTAAGGGTTCGTTTGTTCAACGATTAAAGTCCTACGTGATCTGAGTTCAGACCGGAGCAATCCAGGTCAGTTTCTATCTGTAATGCTACTTTCCCTAGTACGAAAGGATCGGAAAAGAGGGGCCTATACTTAAAGCACGCCCCGCCCCTAATTAATGAAAACAAATAAATTAAACAAAGGGAGGGCTTAACCCCTGCCGCCCAAAATAAAGGCATACTGGGGTGGCAGAGCATGGTAAATTGCGAAAGGCCTAAGCCCTTTACACCGGAGGTTCAAATCCTCCCCCCAGTTATGCTAAACACTCTAATAAACCATCTAATTAACCCCCTAGCCTATATTGTCCCAATTCTTCTAGCAGTAGCCTTTCTCACCTTACTAGAACGAAAGGTTCTGGGATATATGCAACTGCGTAAGGGACCTAATGTAGTTGGACCCTACGGGTTATTACAACCCATCGCCGATGGTGTTAAACTATTTATTAAAGAACCCGTACGGCCCTCTACATCCTCCCCATTTTTATTTCTAGCAACCCCAATCCTCGCACTAACCCTAGCCATGACGTTATGGGCACCAATGCCTATGCCCTACCCAGTTATTGACCTAAACTTAGGGATCTTATTTATCTTGGCCTTGTCAAGCCTTGCAGTTTACTCAATTTTAGGATCAGGATGAGCATCAAACTCAAAATATGCACTAATTGGAGCCCTCCGGGCAGTAGCCCAAACAATCTCGTATGAAGTCAGCCTAGGGCTGATTCTACTCTCAGTTATTATCTTTTCAGGGGGATACACCCTCCAAACATTTAACACAACCCAAGAAAGCATCTGACTATTAGCCCCCGCCTGACCTCTAGCTGCAATATGATACATCTCAACCCTAGCCGAAACAAACCGAGCACCATTTGATCTAACAGAGGGAGAATCAGAACTGGTATCAGGTTTCAACGTAGAATATGCAGGGGGCCCCTTTGCCCTATTTTTCTTGGCCGAGTACGCCAACATTCTATTAATAAATACACTATCAGCTGTGCTTTTCTTAGGGGCATCCCATTTTCCCAATATACCAGAACTAACAACTATTAGTTTAATGGTTAAGGCCGCTCTACTATCAGTTGTTTTCCTATGAGTGCGGGCCTCCTACCCACGTTTCCGATACGACCAGCTTATACACCTCGTCTGAAAAAACTTCCTCCCTCTAACTCTTGCCCTTGTATTATGACACATTGCCCTGCCAATTTCTCTAGCAGGACTTCCCCCACAACTATAACTCGGAACTGTGCCCGAATGCCTAGGGACCACTTTGATAGAGTGGCCAATAGGGGCTAAAATCCCCTCAGTTCTTAGAAAGAAGGGGGTCGAACCCATGCCCAAGAGATCAAAACTCTTAGTGCTTCCTCTACACCACTTTCTAAGATGGGGTCAGCTAATTAAGCTTTCGGGCCCATACCCCGAACATGACGGTTAAAGTCCCTCCTCCATCAATGAACCCCTACGTACTAATAATTTTATTATCCAGCCTAGGGTTGGGAACCACTCTTACTTTCGCTAGCTCCCACTGATTACTAGCCTGAATAGGACTAGAAATTAATACCCTAGCAATCGTTCCCCTAATAGCACAACACCACCACCCCCGAGCAGTAGAAGCCACTACAAAATATTTCTTAACCCAAGCCACCGCAGCAGCAATAATTTTATTCGCAAGCACAACAAATGCCTGAATTTCAGGAGAATGAGATATAAATAACATGTCGAGCCCAATTGCCAGCGCAATAGTAATAACTGCTTTAGCACTTAAAATCGGACTAGCACCCATACACTTCTGAATACCAGAAGTAATACAAGGATTAGATCTATTGACAGGCCTAATTCTTTCGACCTGACAAAAACTAGCCCCATTAGCCCTCATTATCCAAACAGCCCAAGCTGTTGACCCACTGCTACTAACCCTGCTGGGACTTATGTCTACGCTAGCCGGAGGATGAGGAGGACTAAACCAAACACAACTACGAAAAATCTTGGCCTACTCCTCTATTGCACACATGGGCTGAATAATTATTGTTCTTCAATATGCCCCTCAACTTACGATCCTAGCACTAGGAACTTATATCTTCATAACTTCAGCAGCATTCCTCACCCTAAAAACATCATCTGCCACAAAAATTAATACCTTAGCAATAGCATGATCAAATAACCCGACCTTAACAGCAACCACAGCACTAGTCCTACTATCATTAGGGGGCCTACCCCCACTAACAGGGTTTATACCAAAGTGACTAATTCTTCAAGAACTTACAAAACAAAACCTCCCCATCACTGCCACAATTATAGCCCTTGCTGCCCTATTAAGCCTTTACTTTTATCTTCGACTATGTTACGCAATAACACTTACCATTTCCCCTAACACAATTAACTCAACCACCCCATGACGAATACGAACAACTCAAACCTCTCTACCATTAACCATCTCCACCACAATTGCGCTTGGCCTTTTACCCGTAACCCCGGCTATTTTAATATTAGCCACCTAAGGGACTTAGGATAGTACCTAGACCAAGAGCCTTCAAAGCTCTAAGCAGAAGTGAAAATCTTCTAGTCCCTGATTAAGACCTACAAGACTCTATCTTGCATTTTCTAATTGCAAATCAAATGTTTTTATTAAACTAAGGCCTTACTAGATGGGAAGGCCTCGATCCTACAAACTCTTAGTTAACAGCTAAGCGCTCAAACCAGCGAGCATCCATCTACTTTCCCGCCGTTAGCCTAGTAAGGCGGGAAAGCCCCGGCAGAGTATTACTCTACGTCTTTGGATTTGCAATCCAACATGTTTCTTCACCACGGGGCTGTGGTAAGGAGAGGACTTAAACCTCTGTCTTCGGGGCTACAACCCGCCGCCTAAGCACTCGGCTACCCTACCTGTGGCAATTACGCGCTGATTCTTTTCTACAAACCACAAAGACATTGGTACCCTTTATCTTGTATTTGGTGCCTGAGCCGGAATAGTTGGCACTGCTTTAAGCCTTCTAATTCGAGCTGAGCTTAGCCAACCAGGGTCACTACTAGGCGATGATCAAATCTATAATGTCATCGTCACTGCCCACGCCTTTGTAATAATTTTCTTTATAGTAATACCAATTCTAATTGGGGGGTTTGGAAACTGACTTGTACCACTAATAATTGGAGCACCCGATATAGCATTCCCCCGAATAAATAACATAAGCTTCTGACTTCTCCCCCCATCATTTCTTCTACTTTTAGCCTCTTCTGGTGTTGAAGCTGGGGCCGGAACAGGATGAACAGTTTACCCCCCACTTGCAGGTAACCTTGCACACGCAGGGGCATCTGTAGACCTAACAATCTTTTCACTTCACTTGGCAGGTGTATCATCAATTCTAGGAGCAATTAATTTTATCACAACTACAATTAACATAAAACCTCCAGCTATCTCTCAATATCAAACACCCCTATTTGTGTGGGCGGTACTTGTAACAGCTGTACTTCTTCTACTATCACTACCCGTCCTGGCTGCCGGAATTACAATGCTCCTTACAGACCGTAACCTTAATACCACATTCTTTGACCCCGCTGGAGGTGGGGACCCAATCCTATATCAACACCTATTCTGATTCTTCGGCCACCCAGAAGTTTATATCCTTATCTTACCAGGATTTGGCATCATTTCCCATGTTGTAGCCTACTACGCCGGCAAAAAAGAACCATTTGGCTATATAGGAATAGTATGAGCCATAATGGCTATTGGCCTCCTTGGCTTTATCGTCTGGGCCCACCACATATTTACAGTTGGAATAGATGTAGACACTCGTGCATACTTCACATCCGCAACAATAATTATTGCCATCCCTACAGGGGTAAAAGTATTTAGCTGACTTGCCACACTACACGGAGGCTCTATTAAATGAGACACACCGATACTATGGGCCCTGGGGTTCATCTTCCTTTTCACAGTAGGGGGACTAACAGGAATTGTATTAGCTAACTCATCACTAGATATTGTTCTCCACGACACATATTATGTAGTCGCACACTTCCACTATGTCTTATCAATGGGTGCTGTATTTGCTATCATGGCAGCCTTCGTACACTGATTCCCACTATTCTCAGGATATACTCTTAATGACACCTGAACAAAAATCCACTTCGGCGTAATATTTATTGGTGTTAACCTAACATTTTTCCCCCAGCACTTCCTAGGCCTAGCCGGAATGCCTCGGCGATACTCTGACTACCCAGACGCATATGCCCTATGAAATACAGTATCCTCTATTGGATCACTCATCTCCCTAGTTGCAGTAATTATGTTCCTATTTATTTTATGAGAAGCCTTCGCCGCCAAACGGGAAGTATCCTCAGTAGAACTAACCACAACAAATGTAGAATGACTTCACGGCTGCCCTCCACCCTACCACACGTTCGAGGAACCAGCATTCGTGCGAGTTCAATCAAACTAACGAGAAAGGAAGGAATTGAACCCCCATATACTGGTTTCAAGCCAGTCACATGACCACTCTGTCACTTTCTTCTGAAGACATTAGTAAAATGCAAATTACATCACCTTGTCAAGGTGAAATTACAGGTTAAATCCCTGTATGTCTTAAGCCCATGGCTTAATGGCACATCCCACACAACTAGGATTCCAAGACGCGGCATCACCCGTTATAGAAGAGCTTCTACACTTCCATGACCACGCTCTAATAATTGTATTCTTAATTAGCACCCTAGTACTCTACATTATTATTGCAATAGTTTCAACTAAACTCACCAACAAGTACATTCTAGACTCCCAGGAAATCGAAATTGTATGAACTGTTTTACCAGCTGTAATTCTAGTCTTAATTGCCCTGCCCTCCCTTCGGATTCTTTATCTTATAGATGAAATTAATGACCCCCACCTAACAATTAAAGCCATAGGACATCAGTGATACTGAAGCTACGAATATACAGACTATGAAGACCTGGGCTTTGACTCTTACATAGTCCCAACCCAGGACCTTCTGGCCGGCCAATTTCGACTACTAGAGACCGACCATCGAATGGTAGTCCCTATAGAATCACCAATCCGTGTGTTGGTGTCCGCTGAAGATGTTCTTCACTCCTGAGCTGTCCCATCTCTAGGTGTTAAAATAGACGCAGTCCCAGGACGACTAAACCAAACTGCTTTTATTGCCTCACGCCCAGGTGTGTTCTATGGACAGTGTTCTGAAATCTGCGGCGCTAATCACAGCTTTATGCCAATTGTAGTTGAAGCCGTCCCATTAGAACATTTTGAAAGCTGATCCTCACTAATACTACAAGACGCCTCACTAGAAAGCTAATTATTGGACAAAGCGTTGGCCTTTTAAGCCAAAGTTTGGTGACTACCGACCACCTCTAGTGAAATGCCCCAACTTAACCCTAATCCCTGATTTGCTATTCTAGTGTTTTCATGAATTATTTTCCTTACCATCATCCCAACTAAAATTTTAAATCACACAACACCTAATGAGCCCACCCCTATAAGTGAGGAAAAACACAAAACTGAATCCTGAGACTGACCATGATAACAAGCTTTTTTGACCAATTCGCAAGCCCCTCTTTTCTAGGAGTTCCGCTTATTGCTATTGCAATCGTACTACCTTGAGCCCTATTTCCAACTCCCCCTTCTCGATGAATAAACAACCGACTTATTACTCTCCAAACATGGTTCATTAACCGGTTTACTAATCAACTACTTATACCCTTAAATATAGGAGGCCATAAATGAGCCCTATTATTTGCCTCCCTAATAGTATTTCTTATAACCATTAATATACTAGGCCTCCTACCATATACCTTTACACCTACAACACAGCTATCTCTGAACATAGGACTTGCCGTGCCATTATGGCTTGCCACCGTAATTATTGGCATGCGTAATCAACCAACAGTGGCTCTTGGACACCTCCTACCAGAAGGCACCCCAGTTCCCCTGATTCCTGTACTAATTATTATTGAAACAATTAGCCTCTTTATTCGTCCTTTAGCCCTCGGGGTCCGACTCACTGCTAACTTAACTGCAGGTCACCTCTTAATTCAACTTATTGCAACAGCAGTGTTTGTATTATTACCAATAATGCCAACAGTAGCAATCCTAACGGCCGCCGTTCTCTTCCTCCTCACACTTCTAGAAGTAGCAGTCGCAATAATTCAGGCTTATGTCTTTGTACTCCTATTAAGCCTCTATCTACAAGAAAACGTCTAATGGCACACCAAGCACATGCATATCATATGGTTGATCCTAGCCCATGACCCCTAACCGGAGCCGTCGGTGCTCTATTAATAACATCCGGCCTAGCTATCTGGTTTCACTTCCATTCAACAACACTAATAATCCTTGGACTAATTCTTCTACTTCTTACAATATTCCAATGATGACGTGATATTATCCGAGAAGGAACCTTCCAAGGACATCACACGCCCCCGGTACAAAAAGGCCTGCGTTATGGAATAATTTTATTTATTACTTCAGAAGTATTCTTTTTTCTTGGATTCTTTTGAGCCTTCTATCACTCAAGCTTAGCACCCACCCCTGAACTAGGCGGATGCTGACCGCCAACAGGGATTACCACACTAGACCCGTTCGAAGTGCCCCTCCTTAATACAGCAGTACTACTAGCATCCGGGGTCACAGTTACATGAGCCCACCACAGTATTATAGAAGGTGAACGTAAACAGGCCATCCAATCCCTAGCACTTACAATTATTCTAGGATTATATTTCACTGCCCTACAAGCCATAGAATACTATGAGGCACCTTTCACAATTGCAGACGGAGTATACGGCTCCACATTCTTCGTAGCCACAGGATTTCACGGATTACACGTAATCATTGGCTCAACATTCCTGGCTGTTTGCCTCCTTCGCCAAATCCAATACCATTTTACATCTGAACACCACTTCGGCTTCGAGGCCGCTGCCTGATACTGACATTTTGTTGACGTAGTTTGACTATTCCTCTACGTATCTATCTACTGATGAGGCTCATATCTTTCTAGTATTTAAATTAGTACAAGTGACTTCCAATCATTTAGTCTTGGTTAAACCCCAGGGAAAGATAATGAACTTAATTACAACCATTCTTATTATTACTCTGGCTCTGTCCTCAATCCTAGCAGTAGTGTCTTTTTGGTTACCACAAATAAACCCCGACGCAGAGAAGCTCTCACCCTATGAGTGCGGATTTGACCCACTAGGATCCGCCCGTTTACCGTTCTCCCTCCGGTTCTTTCTAGTGGCTATTCTATTCCTCCTCTTTGATTTAGAAATTGCCCTCCTTCTCCCTCTACCCTGAGGGGACCAACTTCACAACCCCACCGAAACATTTTTTTGAGCAACCACAGTCCTAATCCTCCTAACCCTTGGATTAATTTACGAATGAACCCAGGGGGGCCTAGAATGGGCCGAATAGGGAGTTAGTCCAAAAAAGACCTCTGATTTCGGCTCAGAAAATTGTGGTTAAAGTCCACAACCCCCTTATGACACCAGTACACTTTAGCTTTAGCTCAGCATTTATTTTAGGACTGATAGGATTAGCATTCCACCGCACCCACCTCCTCTCTGCACTCCTGTGCTTAGAAGGTATAATACTGTCCCTATTTATTGCATTAGCCCTATGGGCCCTACAATTCGAATCTACAAGTTTCTCAACAGCCCCAATGCTCCTACTAGCATTTTCCGCCTGTGAAGCAAGCACTGGCCTCGCACTCCTGGTAGCCACAGCCCGTACCCACGGAACCGACCGCCTACAAAACCTTAATCTCCTACAATGTTAAAAGTATTGATCCCCACAATTATAATATTTCCAACAATTTGACTTGTTTCCCCAAAATGGTTATGAACAACTACAATTGCACACAGCCTCTCAATTGCCCTAATTAGCCTCACATGACTAAAATGAACATCAGAAACCGGATGGGCTGCATCTAACACATATTTAGCCACCGACCCGTTATCAACCCCCCTGCTAGTTTTAACCTGCTGGTTGTTACCCCTTATAATCTTAGCCAGTCAAAACCATATTAACCCAGAACCCATTAACCGACAACGCCTTTATATTACACTACTCACATCACTGCAGACTTTCCTAATTATAGCATTTGGGGCTACAGAAATCATTATATTTTATATTATATTTGAAGCCACACTTATTCCAACCCTTATCATTATTACTCGATGAGGAAATCAAGCCGAGCGACTGAATGCAGGAACCTACTTCTTGTTTTATACACTAGCCGGCTCCCTGCCACTCTTAATTGCACTACTCTTACTCCAGCAATCTACAGGTACCCTATCTATATTAGTTGTTCAATATTCACAACCCTTATTACTAGACACCTGGGGCCACAAACTCTGGTGGGCCGGCTGTTTAATTGCATTTTTAGTAAAAATGCCACTATATGGTGTCCACCTGTGACTCCCCAAAGCACATGTAGAGGCCCCTGTCGCAGGGTCTATGGTGCTGGCAGCAGTATTATTGAAGCTGGGCGGATACGGAATAATACGAATGATAATTATGCTAGACCCCTTGTCAAAAGAATTAGTTTACCCATTTATTATCCTAGCACTTTGAGGAATCATCATGACAGGGTCAATCTGCTTACGACAAACAGACCTAAAATCATTAATTGCCTATTCATCAGTTAGCCACATAGGACTCGTAGCAGGGGGAATTTTAATTCAAACCCCTTGAGGATTCTCTGGCGCAATTATTCTAATAATTGCACACGGGTTAGTATCATCAATATTATTTTGCCTGGCCAACACAGCCTATGAACGAACCCACAGTCGAACCATAATTCTTGCTCGAGGACTTCAAATAATTTTCCCATTAACAGCAGTATGGTGATTCATCGCTAATCTGGCTAATCTAGCACTACCCCCCCTACCTAACCTAATAGGAGAACTTATAATTATCACAACCCTTTTTAACTGGTCTCCATGAACCATCGCACTTACTGGGATAGGAACACTAATTACAGCAGGTTACTCCCTTTACATGTTCCTGATATCTCAACGAGGCCCAACACCAAACCATATTATAAAACTCCCACCCTTTCACACCCGAGAACACCTACTCATAGCCCTACATCTCATCCCAGTTGTTCTACTTGTAACAAAACCAGAACTTATATGAGGTTGATGCTACTAGTAAATATAGTTTAACTAAAATATTAGACTGTGATTCTAAAGACAGGAGTTAAAATCCCCTTATTCACCAAGGAAGGACAGAAATCAATAAGTACTGCTAATCCTTATGCACCGCGGTTAAAGTCCGCGGCTTCCTCACGCTTCTGAAGGATAACAGTCTATCCATTGGTCTTAGGAACCAAAAACTCTTGGTGCAAATCCAAGTGGAAGCTATGAATTCAACAACACTAATTTTATCCTCCTCACTTATCTTAGTTATCACAGTTCTTATTATCCCACTACTCACAACACTTAACCCAAAACCAAAAGATTCAGAATGAGCCAACACAAGTGTAAAAACCGCTGTTAGCACCGCATTCTTCATTAGCCTTGTCCCACTTATAATTTTCCTTGACCAAGGAGTGGAAAGTATTACTACAAACTGACACTGAATAAATACATACATGTTTGACACAAATATTAGCTTTAAATTTGATCACTACTCCCTCATCTTTATCCCTATTGCCCTTTATGTTACCTGGTCAATTTTAGAGTTTGCACTATGATATATACACTCCGACCCAAACATGGCCCGATTCTTTAAATATCTTCTACTGTTTTTGGTGGCCATAATTATTCTTGTGACTGCAAACAACATATTTCAACTATTTATCGGCTGAGAGGGCGTTGGAATCATGTCCTTCCTACTAATCGGCTGGTGATATGGGCGGGCAGACGCTAATACAGCAGCTCTTCAGGCCGTTATCTACAATCGAGTTGGGGACATTGGACTTATTTTAAGCATGGCCTGGTTCGCAATAAACCTTAACTCCTGAGAACTTCAACAAATCTTTTTCCTCTCAAAAAATTTTGACACAACAGTTCCACTAATAGGACTTATCCTCGCAGCAACAGGGAAATCGGCCCAATTTGGCCTCCACCCCTGACTCCCATCTGCCATAGAGGGCCCCACACCAGTATCTGCCCTGTTGCACTCTAGCACTATAGTTGTTGCCGGGATTTTTCTACTTATTCGCCTTCACCCCCTTATAGAAAACAACAAGACCGCCCTAACACTCTGCCTCTGCCTCGGAGCCTTAACTACACTGTTTACAGCTACCTGCGCCCTAACCCAAAATGATATCAAGAAAATTGTAGCTTTCTCAACATCTAGCCAACTAGGTCTAATAATGGTTACAATTGGACTCAACCAACCACAACTAGCATTCCTCCATATTTGTACACATGCCTTCTTCAAAGCCATACTATTCCTCTGCTCGGGGTCAATTATTCACAACCTCAATGATGAGCAAGATATTCGAAAAATGGGGGGCCTCCATAAACTAATGCCCGCCACATCAACCTACTTAACAATTGGTAGCCTGGCACTCACAGGCACTCCCTTCCTAGCCGGGTTCTTCTCAAAAGATGCCATTATCGAAGCCCTAAACACCTCATATCTCAACGCCTGAGCCCTAACTCTTACACTTATTGCTACATCCTTTACTGCGGTCTATAGCTTCCGGGTTGTTTTCTTCGTAACCATGGGCTCCCCTCGCTTCCTGCCCCTATCCCCCATCAACGAAGATAACCCCCTAGTAATTAAACCCATCAAACGACTAGCCTGAGGAAGCATTGTTGCAGGACTTGTAATTACATCCAACTTCCTACCATCAAAAACCCCAGTTATAACTATGCCTATAACCCTAAAAGTAGCAGCTCTTGCAGTTACCATTGTCGGGTTATTAGTGGCCATAGAGCTTGCAGCTATGACTAATAAACAAGTAAAAACTACCCCTAAAATTCCACCACACAATTTCTCAAACATATTAGGATACTTCCCCACAATTATTCACCGAATGTTCCCAAAACTTAACCTTACCCTGGGACAAAAAACCGCTACTAAACTCGACCAAACCTGATTTGAACTCTCTGGCCCAAAAGGACTTACCCTCACCCAAATAATAATGGCTAAATTTATAAATGACATTCAACGCGGCATAATTAAAACATACTTAACTATTTTCCTACTTACCCTAATCCTAGCCATCCTCCTAACCTTTATCTAAACTGCTCGAAGAGTGCCACGACTTAGGCCGCGCGTTAACTCCAACACTACAAGTAACGTTAAAAGCAATACCCACGCACAAATAACTAATATAACCCCACCAAAAGAATATATTACAGCCACACCACTCACGTCCCCCCGTAACATAGAAAATTCTTTTAAACCATCAATAATAACCCAAGAACCCTCGTATCACCCCCCTCAAAACATCCCAGCCATTGAAATTACCCCTAATAAATAGACTAGTACATAGCCGGCAACGGATCGACTCCCTCAAGCTTCAGGAAAAGGCTCAGCTGCTAAAGCCGCTGAATATGCAAACACTACAAGCATGCCCCCAAGATAAATTAAAAAAAGAACTAGAGATAAAAAAGACCCCCCGCATCCAACCAAAACCCCGCACCCGACTCCCGCTGCCACCACTAACCCTAAAGCAGCAAAATAGGGAGTTGGATTAGAAGCAACAGCAATTAATCCCACAATTAGAGCCACTAATAACATAAACATAAAATAGGTCATAATTCTTGCTCGGATTTTAACCGAGACCAATGACTTGAAGAACCACCGTTGTAGTTCAACTACAAGAACTAATGGCAAGCCTACGAAAAACCCATCCCCTAATAAAAATCGCTAATGACGCACTAGTTGACCTACCAACACCATCCAATATTTCAGTTTGATGAAACTTCGGGTCTCTATTAGGACTTTGTTTAATTGTACAGATCCTAACAGGACTATTTCTAGCTATACACTATACCTCGGACATCTCAACCGCATTCTCTTCAGTAGCCCACATCTGCCGAGATGTAAACTATGGCTGATTAATTCGAAACCTGCACGCCAACGGAGCATCATTCTTTTTTATTTGTATTTACCTACATATTGCCCGAGGCCTCTATTACGGGTCCTACCTTTATAAAGAAACCTGAAACATTGGAGTAGTTTTACTTCTATTAGTTATAATAACAGCCTTCGTCGGATACGTCCTTCCATGAGGACAAATATCCTTTTGAGGCGCCACAGTAATTACAAACCTTCTATCAGCAGTCCCCTATATAGGTGACATACTAGTTCAATGAATCTGAGGTGGCTTCTCAGTTGATAACGCAACTCTAACACGATTTTTCGCATTCCACTTCCTACTGCCATTTATTATCGCCGCCGCAACCATTCTTCACCTACTTTTTCTCCACGAAACAGGGTCAAATAATCCGGTAGGCCTAAACTCCGACGCAGACAAAATCTCATTCCACCCCTACTTCTCTTACAAAGACCTTCTAGGTTTTGTTTTAATATTATTAGCACTCACATCATTAGCACTATTCTCTCCAAATCTATTAGGAGACCCAGACAACTTTACACCAGCAAACCCCATAGTCACCCCACCACACATCAAACCAGAGTGGTACTTCTTATTTGCCTATGCCATCTTACGGTCTATCCCTAATAAACTAGGGGGAGTCCTTGCACTATTATTCTCTATTTTAGTCCTTATAGTAGTCCCAATCTTACACACCTCAAAACAACGAGGACTAACATTCCGCCCCCTCACCCAACTCTTATTCTGAACCCTTGTGGCAGACGTATTAATCCTAACATGAATTGGAGGTATACCTGTTGAACACCCATATATTATTATTGGACAAATTGCATCAACCTTATACTTTGCTCTTTTCCTAATTCTTGTCCCCCTAGCAGGCTGATTGGAAAACAAAGCATTAAAATGAGCTTGCCCTAGTAGCTTAGCCTAAAAGCATCGGTCTTGTAATCCGAAGATCGGAGGTTAAATTCCTCCCTAGCGCCCAGAAAAGAGAGATTTTAACTCCCACCCCTGGCTCCCAAAGCCAGAATTCTAAATTAAACTATCTTCTGATAGTAACATGTATGACTTAGTACATTATATGTAATATATTACATAATGTATTAAGTACATACTTATGTATTATCACCATTCATTTATTTTAACCCCAAAGCAAGTACTAACGTCTAAAACGTGCATAAACCATTTTATTAAAACTCAGAAATAATTTATTTTAACCTGGGAAATAGATATTTCCTCTAAACTTGGCACTCAAATTTTTCCTTGAAATGACCAGCTAAGGTTTATTTTAAACATATTAATGTAGTAAGAGACCACCAACTGGTTTAAATTAAGGCATATCATGCATGATAGAATCAGGGACACAATATGTGGGGGTCGCACACTGTGAACTATTCCTGGTATCTGGTTCCTATTTCAGGTACATAACTGTTATAATCCCCCCCTCGGATAATTATACTGGCATCTGATTAATGGTGTAATTGCATACTCCTCGTTACCCACCATGCCGGGCGTTCTTTTAAATGCATAGGGTTCTCTTTTTTAGGTTTCCTTTCATCTTGCATTTCAGAGTGTAAACACAAATAATAATATAAGGTTGAGCAATTCCTTGCTCTAAATTAAATTAGGTTAAATATTAAATGACATAACTTAAGAATTACATATTAATAACTCAAGTGCATAACATATTCATCTATTCTTCAACTTACCCTTATATATACGCCCCCCCTTTTGGCTTTTGCGCGACAAACCCCCCTACCCCCTACGCTCAGCAAATCCTGTTATCCTTGTCAAACCCCGAAACCAAGGAAGGTTCGAGAACGTGCGTGCTACTAAGTTGAGATATGAGTTAGCCATCCGCGTTGTATATATATACATGCACATTGCACACCGCGCTACCCAAAATCCCCAAAATATTAACCTATTATACTCAACTAAAAATTTTTGATACTTTTTAATGCTAAAAAATCCAATATGTATATT